TAGAAATAGAATAGGGTTTTTTGTGATAGAATCAGGATAATTGTCTATTCAATTCAATAATGCAGTCATTCATTCTGCATTCGATTTCATTGAATTCTATTGCTATATTTATTTACTTTTCTATTTAATATAGAAAAGTAAATAATATAGAAAAGTAAATAAATTATAATATATATATATAAATATATATATATAATATATAAATCTATATATATTAAATAGAAAAAAACGAAAAAGCGGGTAGCGGGAATCGAACCCGCATCGGTAGCTTGGAAGGCTAGGGGTTATAGTCGACGTCAACTCAGGGTTTTTAACGTCTCTAATTCAAAACCGAACATGAAACTTTGGTTTCATTCGGCTCCTTTATGGAAGATGGAGAAATTCCATGATCTAAGCTGTGAACGAAAAAAAAAAAACAACAACAAAATTTGACCCATAACATCTATGTCAGCTTTTCTATCTTGAATAGATTCAAGACGGCTCGCTTTATAGATGATCCCTCTATAAGAGGAAGATTAGAAAAATCTTTCTAGTTAGTTCGTTCTCTATTTCTATTGGAGAGAATCCTGAGGAAAAGTCTTCTTTTCTACCGAGCTAAACGAATATGTTGATGTCTATAGTAAACCAAAGTCATCATTTTATAGCTATTTTACTTCCATTTTCCCTCGACAAATAAAAAAAAAGAAGATTTAGTTACGATTAGAATTTTTTTTACTTTCCTTATCCATGGATCTTTTACTCATACTCATTCAATTGGAAGTATTGATCCAATTCAATCAAAATTCTGTTTCGTAATTTCAGAATCCAATTTGAATTTCAATTTGGATAAAAATCACGAGAATGTGGATTTGTCCTCGAACTTGTCATTGCGAGGTAAAGGGTTAAATCCTTTTTAAGAAATGAAGTTTTTGTTCGGAATACAAAGAAAACCGAAGGACCCCTTAACTATTAGGGGATTCATATAACGAATCTCACTTTTACCACTAAACTATACCCGCTACAATGTCATTATTGTATAGAAATGGGTTTTTGTCGAACAAAAAAGAATTATGGCGGTATCAGAAAAAATCCTGAAATTTAGAGTGTTGATGCCTTTTGTCAGGTGACTCTCATTTTTACTAAAAAGGATGATTTAAATAACCTATTCTATCTTTTTTTGCTGGAGGGGTTTGGACCGATTAGGGTTTGATAAAATAACTTCAGTTATAACATAAAAATAACTGATGGAAGAATCCACGTTTAAAAAATTTAACCCCCCTTTTTTTCAAGTAAAGAATTTCTCAAACAAAAAGGAGAGGATCTTTTAAATTATCCTTTTTTTTTTACTAGATTACTAGATTATAGTATATAGTTGGAACTAATTCCTAAAACTAGACGTAAAAAAAAAGAATAGTCCCTTTTAGACTAAAGTATTTTGAAAAGGCCCGGCTAGGTACTAACCCGGCCAGGCCATGGGAATGAAAAAGCCCTTACTCTTACTTTATCAAAAAATAATGGGGTTGCGGTTAAACCGTCTTTAGACCCATATAATAAAATAATAAAGGAAAAATAAAGAAGAAATACTCTGTTCAATCCTTACCTTATACATGTTAAGTAATGTAACATAGTACTTATTCTTTTTCAACTGGAGAGATGGCTGAGTGGACTAAAGCGTCGGATTGCTAATCCGTTGTACGAGCTATTCGTACCGAGGGTTCGAATCCCTCTCTTTCCGTTTCCGTTGAATTTATCTTTTTGTTTTCTTTAATATTTATCGGAAAGGAAATACTTTTTATTTTCTTATAGTCAAATTCCTAGTTAAAGGAGTAAATTGAAAAAATTCTAAGAAAATCTTAAAATATAAAATCAAGCAAAAGAAAGGAAAAAGTCTTATCCTATTTTTTCGTCTTCTCGTCCAGGATTACGTCCTGGATCATTAGATAGGAATCCGAAGATGAAGAGAGAAACAAAGAATATAACTACTGTGTAAACGAAGAGTTTGAGAGTAAGCATTACACAATCTCCAATATCATTTTTTTTTGTAAAAAAGAGAATAGATTCGCCATTTTTATACCCCATATTCTAACTATTTTGATACTAAGAAATGAAGCAGTTTCAAAAAAAATGAATTTTCATAAATTCAGTTGTAATATTTGGAAGAAGACTCTTTCATTACCAAAAGTCTCTTTAATATCCAAAACCAAAATAGTTAATTGGTGGGTAACCCACTAGAGTTTTTCACCGGAAAAGGGTCAGAATGCAGAAATGAGGTGATCCAGCTTTAGAGCAACTATTAAAATTTGCACCAAGAGCTCAGCCCTTATCAATTGTTAGTTTTTTTTTATTGAATAAAGCATGCATTTTTCTAGAACAGTATTCTATTTAAACAGTATTATATTTAATATCTCAGCGAAAGCTTACAGCAGCTTGCCAAACAAAGGCTAAGAGAAAAAATAGCAGAGGTATAACTGGCATAAGATCTACAATTGGATTTAAAAAGGCGTAGGCCTCAGGTAATTTGGCAAATAAAAAATGAATCGAATAAAGGTCAGAATTAAGACAGATACCGCTCAAACTGAAGATATTAAGCATAACAAAAGTTTTTTGTTCTTGGAGATAATTGCTTTTTGATTGAGTTATTGATATAAGGAAAAATGAAGAAAGTAAAATAGACTCAAAAACTCTTCTTTTTCTTTGAACTTACCCAATAAAAAATCCTTCTATTTTCAATTCAAAATAGAAGAAATTCAAATTTCATACAATATCTTATATCTTAATTAAATTATATGTAATGATCAATCCATTTTATATAATTCTATATCGGCACGTGTTTAAAATTATCCATTCCATAGAAATTTTGGCTGGAATTGACGAACAACCACTACTAACAGTAATCTTTATTAGTGAAGAATCTAAATAGAAGTGGGGCGTGGCCAAGTGGTAAGGCAACGGGTTTTGGTCCCGCTATGCGGAGGTTCGAATCCTTCCGTCCCAGAGGATATGGATTATATGCAACTAAAGAACGCTTTTTTTTTTTCAAAACTATCATTTATTTACAATAACAGAGTAATAGCCTATTGGATGGAATTTGGTTCTTCTTTCTACTTTGTTACTAATACTAATTCTTTTATGAACCATATCTTTTTTACAAACTTAATTGAGTTCAAATGACACCTATATTTTTTATTCAGGCAGGTATAAGTAACATAAATCACACTAGTTTGAATAAAAAAAAAGAAGTTGTACAGTCCTTTCATCATAGGCACATGCTCTTTGATATTCATACTGAAGATAAGTACTTAGAAAAACTGTATCTGCCAGATCCTTTAATTTAAACGGGTATATCGATTAATTAGTAAGACTTTTTCCATTCTAAACAAAAGTATTGGTAGTAATTGAATTCAATCAAGGGTATTAAGTCTTTTCAGACAAAACTTTAGTGGGGTAAAATAAAAATTAGGAACAAGAGCTTAATCCGAACCCTTTTTTTATACTTAGCCTAGCTCACCTAGTGCATCTCGGAAAAAGGCCTGCTTTTTTTTATGCTTCATCATCTCCATAACGAAAAGTATCCATTTTAATACCTTTATCTTTGCTACAAATCTCATTAATAAAAGATCAAGTAAATTACATACGTAACAGATGCTCTTTTGTTTGAACCCCCTTTTTAGGTATTTCTATTTTTGCTCTAATTCAAAAAATAAATTAATAATTGTAAATATGGATAACAATTTTGAGAGGAGGTGATTCGCCTATTCTAGTCACTTTATGGAAAGATTACAGAAAATTTACTTTCAAGTGGGGACTTCGGTGTATTGTTCTATTTCAGTAACAACAGTGTTTTTCTTTTTGTAACAAATGTTTGTGATCCTTTTAATTGAAATAGTTAATCCATAATTAAGTTGCCAGTTGTTTAATTTAGCGAATAGATACGGAAATCCTTTACTCATTCGATTCCTATTTCTTTAATCAGATAAAGCAATAAGGAAGAAAAATTTTCCACAGATATCACTCTTTTTATCCACTTCATAAAAACCTGGCATTTTTTTTTACTTAGCTATTTTCCTTAACCTATCGATGGGTGAATTAGAAAAGAACGATAGATTTTTCTATCTCAGGATAGGCTGAAAACATGTGCTATATTCAAATAATGATGTCGAAGTAGGAAATGTGTTTTCAATATTTTTCCTGTGAGTTCTCGGTACTGGAAGAGGCAGATTCATTACAAAGAACTCGTTTATTCATGTTATTTTTATTCTATTTTTATTATAGAATTCTATTCTTCTATAATTATATAAAAATAATACAATATTTTTATACAATAAAATTTGGAATTTAAATAGGGGATTTAAGGTGAATTCTTAGTGAGGACTTCCTTCGAAAAGAATTTCGCCACCCATATACACGTCAAATAGATTACTATATACGGAGTACTGACCAAACCAATGACTACTCATGATTCCATTTCTAAACTATAGGATGTTATGGTAAAACTTCGTTTGAAACGATGTGGTAGAAAGCAACGTGCGACTTGAAGGACATGATCAGCTGTGGATTCTTACATCCGTCATTTTAGATCGCAATGAAGGTGCCCTTGGCTCGACATCTTTTGTTCTGTTCTATTACTCTCAATTGTAATTCAAATAGTACATAATATGATGGAGCTCGAGTATAAAGTATTGATTGATTTCTTAGGGGCAAGAATCTAGGGTGAGTGCCAATGAATAAGTTGGAACAACTTCGTAAGTGTATCTTCAAGATATAAATCGAAAGGATCGAATTCGAACACGTTTCAAACCCGTTTTTTCGAATTGGTAAAACTCTTTTGATCCAAAGTGTATAAAGCGGGAATCAAGCATTCGAATGATTCTTTGATATAAGAAATCATAAAAAGGGTATGTTGCTGCCATTTTGAAATGATTAAGGATCACCGAAGTAATGTCTAAACCCACGGATTCACAGTAAAGATAAAACATCTTGGAACAAGGAAAGACTTTTTTCAATTGTCTTAATAACTAGAGAAGAATAAAAAACTTCTAAACGAGACAGAAAGAGGTTAGAGACCACTCAATAACTGAAATGCCTAAGGCCATTCTTTGAACTATTTGAGAGTTATCTAACTTGAGTTATGAGTACGAATGCCTTTTTTGTTTTTTTGAAAACAAGAGAGGGCTTTATTTTGATTCTATTTATTTAATTATTTTAGGGATCCACGTGGCATTTAAATTATAGAATTTCAAATCATTTTTTCTTGAGCCGTACGAGGGGAAAACTTCTTATAAGGTTCTGGGGGGGGTATTACATCTATCCCAATAAGCCGTTTATCGAATTGTTGCAATTGATGTTCGAGCCCGAAGAGAAGGAAGAGATCTTCGTAAAGTGGGTTTTTATGATCCGATAAGGAATCAAACCCATTTAAATGTTCCTGCTATTCTCTATTTCCTTGAAAAGGGGGCTAAACCTACAGGAACTGTTCATGATATTTCAAAGAAGGCAGATGTTTTTAGGGAACTTTTTCCTATTTGCTTTTTCCATTTAGTTTTTATCTATCTATTATCTATGTAGATAATCCATGTAGTGCCAATCCAACACAAGTCCTTCTTTTTTTCTTAGTAATTTAGATTAGAATGGCATTTCTTGTCGTTTTTGTATTGTATTTTTTTCTCAACATTTATCTTGACAACAGTCTATCGAACAAATATAATTAGATCGTGGATAAAAAGAAAAGGATCCATTTATCTTCGTTCCATAGATTTAGGTTTTTCTTTCCTTCATTTTTTATTAGTTTTTAGTTCAATGTTTCGATTGTGTCATGCAATCTTTAGTTTGGTTTTGACTGGATTTATAGACTTTTTTGGCTTGGGGTTGCTAACTCAACGGTAGAGTACTCGGCTTTTAAGTGCGACTAGGATTTTTTACATATCTGGATGAAGCAAGGGATTCGTCCATACCGTCGGTAGAGTTTGTACGACCACGACTGATCCTAAATGGGAATGACTGGAAAAAATAGCATGTCGTATCAATAGAGAATTCTAAAACTATTTCATTCTTAAAAGCTTGCTCCTGATTTTAATTCTTGGAGCAAAAAAAAAAAAATGGATTGAAAGTTGGGTCAGGTGAATAAATGGATAGAGCCTTTTGGCTCCAATTGTAGGGAAATAAAAAGCTACGTGCTTATGTTCGTAATTTGAACGACTACCCGATCTAATTATACGTTAAAAATATATTAGTGCCTGCTACGGGAAAGGCTGCGCCCATGAATGGATTATCCATTAAAAAAATCCTAACTATTCTCCCTTTTAGAGTGGAGATGACTGTGTAAAAGAAGCCGTATATTGATAAATATTCATTTTCCAAAATCAAAAGAGCGATTAAGTTGAAAAAAATAAAGGATTTCTAACCACCTTCTTATCCTATAATGAATCTAAATTTTTTATATGGAAAAGAGAGGATAGAGAGTCCGTTGATGAGTTTACTTATCTCCGAGGTGTTTCTTTATTTATATTCCTCTAATACCTTGTTTTGACTGTATCGCACTATGTATCATTTGATAATCCAAGAAATCCATTATCTTTTATTCAAATCGAATTTCCATTTTAAATGGAGGAAGTTAAAGGATCTTTAGACCTCGATAAATCTCGTCAACATGACTTCCTATATCCACTTATCTTTCAAGAGTATATTTCTGCATTTGCTCATGATCATAGGTCCGTTTTGTTGGAAAATGGGGATTATGACAAAAAGTTGAGTTTTCTACTTCTTAAACGTTTAATTAATCGAATGTATCAACAGAACCATTTAGCTCTTTTTACTAATACTAATGGTTCTAACCAAAATGCATTTTTGGGGCACAATAAGAATTTGTATTCTCAAATGCTATCAGAGAGTTTTTCAGTAATTATAGACATTTTATTTTCCCTACGACTAGAATCTTCTTTCGAAAGGAAAGAAATAGTAAAATTTAAAAATTTACGCTCAATTCATTCTTTATTTCCTTTTTTAGAAGATCAATTGGTACATTTAACTTATGTGTCAGATATAGAAATAACCCCTCCCATCCATCTTGAAATATTGGTTCAAACCCTCCGCTACTGGGTGAAAGATGCTTCTTCGTTACATTTAGTACGCTTCTTTCTTTACAAGTATGATAATTGGAATAGCCTTATTACACTAAAGAAGTCCATTTCCATTTTTTTTAAAAGGAATCAAAAATGCTTCTTGTTCCTCTATAATTCTCATGTATGTGAATCCGAATACATCCTCGGTTTTCTTCGTAACCAGTCGTTTTATTTACGATCAACATCGTTTGGACTCTTTTTTGAGCGAATCCATTTCTATGGAAAAATAAAAAAACCTTTTGTAGAAGTCTTTTCTATTCAAACCAAGCTAGGGTTGTTCAAGGATCCTTTTATTCATTATGTTAGGTATCAAGGAAAAGCCTTTTTGGGCTCAAAAGGCACGCCTCTCCTGATGAGTAAATGGAAATATTACCTTATCAATTTATGGCAATGTCATTTTTAC